AAAATGACCCTAATCAAAAGTCACTGTTCCATATAATTGGTAACCCTCCTAAAAATGTTACTACTATAATTGCAACAAAAACTCACCTATATCCTTTGAATCAATCTCGCAATAGGCCAGCTAACCCTTCCCCAACAGAATTTTCTACTATTAAATCATAAAGGGAAAACACAAACAAATAACATAAACTTAAATAATAGAATAGCCTTATCAATGACCCTACAATTAGTACTCCAATCCTTAGTAAGCTAGAGCCCAAATAAATGCCACAATTAATAGCAACCCACTTAGAAGCGAAACCTAATAAAGGAGGCATCCCAGCTAAAGATAGTAAAATAACTGTCATAATAATCGAGGCCATAAGCTTCTCTGAACTTAGCTTTTTAACGCTTCTAAATGTGTTTATTTCCACCCCTAACAACAACCCAAAAATCATAATTGAAGTAAAAATATACACAAAAAGATAAAGCTTTAAAGCACCTTGATGACAAGTAAGACAGTACACTAACCACCCTAAATGGACAATAGAGGAATAAGCTAATAAAGACCGGAACTGAGTTTGATTAAGACCTCCTAAACCACCCGCCAACGCAGATATACAACTAAGAGTTACAGCCACTAAAATCAACCTAGACTTTTCGTCCCCCTCAAATAAACAGCCCATAAGAAAAATCGGAGCTAATTTCTGTCAAGTTGCCAAAACTATACAGCCAAACCATGATAACCCCGACATTACTCTAGGTAGCCAGAAATGAAAAGGAAAAACCCCTAGTTTCATCATAAGCCCAAAAAAGATTACTACACATCTAACTCTTAAAGAAAAACTTCCCAAATCAGTAAATCCCCATCCTTGAGATTCACCAAATACATTTAAACTACCAAATAAAAGAAGTCTCGACCCTAAAGCCTGAATAACTAAATATTTCATAGTAGACTCTCTTTCAACAGATATTCCTCGGTATAACAAAATAGGCACAAAGCCAATTAAATTAATCTCTAACCCAGCTCAAGCACCTAGCCAATGCCTTGCAGAGATTGAAAACAAGGTACCAAACCCAACTAACCACAAGAAAGCAAACCCATAAGGTAAAAAGTGAAACATAAAGCTCAGGATAGAGTTGAACTACCCAAAGCGAAGTTAGCAGCCCCGCTTTGTTCCCAACCAAGCTTGGTCTAACCAGCCCAATCCAGAGAGCCTTCATTTCACTCATGAAATAATCCAACAATCAAAATGATTAAAAAGGCAAAACCCCCCCAAAACACTCTCATTCTAACTCCTTCAAAGCATCCGATAAATACTGGAAACAACAAAACAATTTCAACATCAAAAATTAAGAAAATTACGGCTAACAAAAAGAATCGAAGCGAAAAAGGAAGCCGAGCTGATCCTATAGGATCAAACCCACATTCAAAAGGAGATCTTTTCTCCCGATCTAAAATAACTCGCTTGCCCAACACTCAGGCCAGAGCCATTACAACAGAAGAAACCAAGATAGAAACAATACTGCACAATAAAACTCTAGTCATTAGGCACCAGAGAAATTTGACATCTCCTGATCTGCAACATCAATGCAGCCCGTTGATCCGGCATAGTGCCGCTTACGCCTGATCAGGTAAAGTTTTAATTCTACAACCTTCTAATTAACAGCTAGATGCTTATAATTCAGCTTCTGATCATCACCTCAACAAACTAGTAGAGACAGACTTTCACTATCAAGGAACGGGCCGAAACCGTCTGCAAATTTCTCGCTTTCTACCACTTTATCTTCACATGGCGCTAAAGAAATATATTCTTATTAATTGAATGCAAATCAATCCTTTTGATTTAAAGTATACCGCCTGTTTGCCCACCTTTCAACACCTAGAGGGTATTAATACCGTCTTTAGATTAAAAGTCTAACGCTTATATATCTCAGCCACTCAAGGACCTATTCTTACTAACTACGAGTCCTTAGCACCCTCATCAGTAAATTGAAAGATACAGGAACAACCAAACAACATCAACGAAGTGTCAATATCAAGCAGCGGCCTCAAAACCAAAATGATGCGTAGGCGAAAAATGCTGAGTTCATACTCGAACTAAACATACTAACAAGAAACTCCTTCCAATTAACACATGCAACCCATGAAATCCAGTTGCAACAAAAAATGCTGACCCATATACACCATCTGCAATCGTAAACGGAGCCTCATAGTATTCACCACCTTGCAAGAAGGTAAAATAAACCCCAAGCACAACAGTTGCTACCAACCCCTGAATGCCATTAATTCGATCACCTTCTATCAACGCATGATGTGCTCAAGTTACCGTAACGCCTGAAGCCAACAACACGGCTGTGTTTAATAAAGGAACTTCGAATGGATTTAAAGGATTAATTCCTACAGGAGGTCAACAAGATCCCAGCTCTGGAGTTGGAGCTAAGCTCCTATGAAAATAAGCTCAAAAGAAAGCAAAGAAAAAACAAACTTCAGAAACAATAAATAAAATTATACCTCAACGAAGACCTTTAGAAACTTTTCCAGTATGAAACCCCTGAAAAGTTCCTTCCCGAATCACATCACGTCACCATTGAACCATTGTTAGACCAATAAGAACAAGCCCCAAAACCATTGTAGACATAGAATAGCCGTGAAATCAGCCAGCTAATCCAACAGTTAAAAATAAAGCGCCTATAGACCCTGTTAGGGGCCAAGGACTAAACTCAACTAAATGAAAAGGATTTCGAATCATATCTTACCCAAAATGGGTTAATGTTTTGTCAATTAATTTTGTTAAAATAAAAATTTAAATAGCCGTCCCTGGGTACTATTTGCGTTAATGTTTTCATTTCATCAATGGAAATAGCCCGATGAAAGAATTAAATTAAGCAAATTTCGTACAATCAACTATATAATTAAGTAAATTCTTGGGTAAAATGAAACTTACTCTTCCGTACAAGGTCACAGGGATCGTTATTTGTATTCTATAATTACCCACGTCAATCGCGTTTATATTTATTTACACTTGCAAATTACATGGTGTAATATACATTGCTATCATTGACTATGTTTATACTTATATATTTATATTATACACATTATATATTATATATATACGCGATGACATTTATCAAAGATACGCCTTTGGTTCTATTATCTCTATAGACTAAATTACTTATATTAATAAGCATAATTAATAGGAAATGAGAGAAGTATTGCATCCCCAACGACTGACCAAGCAGCCCACAAAATTAACTATGCTATAAGCTTACCTATTACTCAAAGCACATTCAAGTAGAAATCCCGACATTCTAGTACCTTCAATTACTATGATAACCTAAAAATGCATTTATGCTGCTGTCTCGTCAAATGTCATCGGTCTTTCACCGAATTTTCCTCTTTTTTATTTTAATCTTAAATACACTTTTAGCTTTAAATATAAAACATGAATTATTTATTTAACAAATATTAAAAGAAAAATGAAAACAGAATAGGGGTCTTTTTTTGATGAAATTTACCACTTTCATTGAGATTCAGGCTAAAAAATTAAATTTAAAATCCTGTTTTTGAGGTGTTATTGCACGTTAGATTTTCGTTCTAAAGGGGTGAACCAGCTTCATCAAAAATTTAACCTTTTTAGTATATTTTGTACGACTGCCTTCCAAGCAGTAGGATTAGTAAAACTCTAAAGAAGGTATGTGAGGGGGTGTGTTTGGCACGAAGAATTTTGATTTCTTAGGAAAAAGATTATCTCTTTTCCTTACAGAGAATCTTAGGTTAATCAAACCTTTAGCCTTCAAAGCTTAGATTAAACTTTATTGTTTAGATTCTGGGCTTTATAGTTGATTGACAATATTGAATTGCAAGTTCGAAGGTGAGACTTATCTCTAAAGCTTAAACTGCGAGATGGCTGAGTAATAGGCAGAAGATTGTAGCTCTTTTTACGGAGCAGTGAGCTTCTCTCGTAATTAAGGTAAAGTAAGCTAAGTAAGAAGCTATCGGGTTCATACCCCGAAAATGGGTACTTTACCCCTTTACCATCAAGTTTGGCTCTGGCTTACATTATAAGTAAATCTTTATAAAATACATGGTTTTTAAAGAGCAAGGCAAAGCTCAGATAACTTAATTTACAATTTAAAATTGTGACTTTAGGTTGTTTTAGGGATCATTATTTCAGACATAATGGCACTAAACTTTGCTAACCCAGTATTGAAGATTAAAAATAAAAGAAATTTAGATTTAGTAATGGATTTTCATTCTTGGCTAAGTCTGTGCCAGCAGCTGCGGTTACACAGACAAGGAGACTTATAAATGAATCGGTAAAAAGGACAGTTATAAAGTACAAAAAGTTAAATCACTCCATGAAGAGGTAGAATTCACACATGGTTTATCTATCAACAAACTTTGAAATTTAGAAGCTGTGAAACTACTAATTAAAACCAGGATTAGATACCCTGCTATTAGTAACATAAATTTTTTAACACCACCAGGGAATTACAGAGTTCTCTCTGAAACCCAAAGAGCTTGGCGGTACCTCAAACCCTATTAGGGGAACCTGTTCCGTAATCGATAATCCGCGTAGGACCTTACTTTTCTTCACTTAGTTTGTATACCGTCGTCGTCAGACAACTTTTAAGAAACTAATAGTTCTCTACAATAAACTATTTATAGACGTCAGATCAAGGTGCAGCCAATAGAAAAGAGTGAAATGGGTTACAATTTTTAAGTTAAAAGATGGAATCAAGATTGCAATATCTTGAAGAAGGCGGACTTAAAAGTAATTTTAGTTAGAATAAAGAAATGAATACGGCTCTGAGGTGTGCACACATCGCCCGTCGCTCTCGCTGAAAAGTGAGATAAGTCGTAACATAGTAAGAGTAATGGAAGTTGCTCTTAGTTGAATGAGATATAGTATAATTCAATATAACTCACTTACACTGAGTTGATGGTTAAAAATAACCTGTCTCAATTTTTAAAAGCTTTGTCAATGTAACATAGTAACACTCATCCTATTTAAACCATTTTATAAATTAGTAACTTTGACTGAATTTTTATCATACGCTAAGTACCGAAAGGGAACACTTACCTATTAATTTAGTAGAGATAAATCCTCGTACCTTTTGCATCATGGGAAAACAAGAAATTACTTGAAATCAAGACCCCCGAACTTTAAGTGAGCTATTTTATAGAAAAATCATAATGTTGCAAAATTATTTGATAACTGTAAAATAGATGCGAAATACTTACCGCACTAAAAGATAGCTGGTTGCTTAGAAAAGATATAAAAGTATCGTCTTCATAATGAAGAAAAAATGATAAAAGGACAAGCTTTTATCATAGTAATGGTAATAGAGAGCTAAAATTTTAACAGTAGGAATAAAATTTTCCATCATAAATATTGTTATAAAATATAGACTAATTATTAGAGAATTATGTATATATTACCTTAAAAACTTTTAACTGAGCTATGTAAATTAACTATTTTACTCTTACAAAAATGATGTTTTCATGAGTATTTTTAACATAATTAACCTTATACCCAAAAAAGGAATATATTAGATTAAAGAAGAAAATATGTGTAAGGAACTCGGCAAATAAACTACTCCGCCTGTTTATCAAAAACATGTCTCTTAGAAATTATTAAGAGTCAGGCCTGCCCAGTGATTGCTTTTTAACGGCCGCGGTACCCTGACCGTGCAAAGGTAGCATAATCATTTGCCTTTTAATTGAAGGCTGGTATGAACGGTTTGACGAGAGTAAAGCTGTCTCACACATAATTAATAGAAATTAATTTAAAGGTGCAAAAGCCTTTATAAATCAAAAAGACGAGAAGACCCTGTTGAGCTTTAATTTAAACCAAGTATAAACCATATATTAATATAATTTATCTACTTGATAAAAATTTTAATTGGGGCGATTAAGGAACACTCAAAAGCTTCCTGACTGTTACAAAAATATTCTATAGATTAAATCGATCCAGCAATGCTGATCAACAAAATGAGTTACCACAGGGATAACAGCATAATTCTTTTTGAGAGCTCATATCGAAAAAAGAGATTGTGACCTCGATGTTGGACTAGGGTAACCGGAAGGTGTAGCCGCTTTCCCGCTTGGTCTGTTCGACCAATAATTCCCTACATGATCTGAGTTCAGACCGGCGTAAGCCAGGTCAGTTTCTATCTTTTGTTTAAATTTATTTAGGCTAGTACGAAAGGACCGCTTAAAATAAACATTTTACCACACAGTGAACAACAACTAATCTCACATTAATGAGGTTGGCAGAGTATATGCAGTTGACTTAGGATCAACAGACAAAAACCTAATAGTTTTTATCTCATAATTAAGGTGGCAGAGAAAGTGCATTAGGTTTAAGCCCTAAATATGAAGATTAATATCTTCCCTTAATAATGCTAACATATACAGCAAGTACAGTATTCTCCTACGTTTGTGTTCTTCTAGCAGTGGCCTTTTTTACTCTGCTTGAGCGTAAAGGTTTAGGCTACTTTCAAATTCGTAAAGGCCCTAATAAAGTTGGGTTAGCTGGTCTACCACAACCTTTAGCAGATGCAGCTAAACTACTTACTAAAGAAACAACCAAACCATCATTAGCTAATCAGTCCCCCTACTTCGTGGCTCCTATTTTATCTTTAATCTTAGCTTTAATTCTTTGGCAACTTAATCCGCTAGAAAACGCAAGAGCTTTTATTAAGTGAGGTATTCTATTCTTCTTATGTGTCTCTAGACTAAATGTATACGGGACCCTTCTAGCCGGGTGGTCTTCTAACTCAAAGTATGCACTCCTAGGAGCTTTACGTGCAATTGCTCAAACTATTTCATACGAAGTTAGACTTGCATTAATCCTATTATTCTCTCTTTTTACAAGAGAAACATTTAATTTAATTGAGATTAAATCTTTCAATGAACTAATCTGATTTGTGTTCCTGCTATCGCCCATCGCTTTAGTTTGACTCGTTTCATGCATTGCAGAAACCAATCGAGCACCCTTTGACTTTGCCGAAGGAGAGTCAGAATTGGTCTCTGGGTTTAACATTGAATATGGTAGCGGTGGATTCGCACTTATTTTTATAGCCGAATATGCAAATATTTTGTTTATAAGCCTTCTAACTGCTGTCCTATTTTTTGGAGGAAGAAGTTTTTTAGTATCTGACGACGTCATTATGTTCCTTAAAACCTTGTTTTTTGCTTTTTTCTTTGTTTGAGCCCGAGCAACTCTCCCTCGCTTTCGTTATGATTTGCTTATGAGCTTAACTTGAAAAGGTTTTCTACCTGTTGCCTTAAGCGCATTATGTTTAGTTATAGGAATAATCCTTTTACTATAGTCAAGAAGTAGTTTAAGAAAAATACTAGCATTGGAAGCTAATGATCCAGGTTAATCTGGTTTCTTGACATGACTGTTAGTATCATCTGCTCTATACTATTGGCGCTAATCTTTACTATGCCGATAATGATACAACCTTTAAGCCTAGGTTTATGCATTATGGGTATTAGTTTATTTTGATGTGTTCTCCTAGGTCTAACTTATTCCTCTTGGTTTTCTTATGTCTTGTTTCTTATTTACGTAGGGGGGTTACTGGTTATGTTTGTATATGTTGCGGCTTTAGCACCTAATACCCTATTTTCTAGTCTTAAATCCATCGTAGGAATTGCAGCTACATCTGTCTTCTTACTCACTTTGATCTTTTTCTTAACTCCAAAGGATCTTTCTTTTCTGTACGATAATTTATCCTTAGATTACTACTCCGAAAGTATTAAAACAGGTATTATAATAGTTTCTTCATCTAATATTAGAATATTAATTGGCCTTGGCTTGATTCTACTAATAAACCTCCTGGCAGTTGTTAAGGTATGCTATTACCAGCAAGGACCGCTACGACCTTACAATGAATTAACTTAACCTTATGCACAGTCCAATTCGAAAGCAGCATCCAGTACTAAAGATACTTAATAATTCACTTATTGATTTACCAGCTCCTATAAATTTATCAATTTGATGAAACTTCGGTTCTCTCCTTGGTTTATGTTTAGGAATCCAAATTGTAACCGGTTTATTTTTAGCTATGCACTACACCGCTCACATTGACTTAGCTTTTGCATCTGTATCTCACATTACACGAGATGTGAACTATGGATGGCTATTACGTGCTCTCCATGCCAATGGTGCCTCTTGATTTTTTATTTGTTTATACCTTCATGTGGGACGAGGAATTTATTATGGATCCTACATATATCTTCACACATGAAATGTGGGAGTTATCCTTCTTTTTTTAACTATAGGAACTGCATTTTTAGGTTATGTTCTACCTTGAGGGCAAATGTCCTTCTGGGGAGCTACAGTTATTACTAATTTACTTTCTGCTATTCCATACATCGGAACAGAACTGGTTCAATGGGTCTGGGGAGGATTCGCTGTTGACAATGCAACTCTTACTCGATTTTTTACCCTCCATTTCATTTTACCATTTGCTATCCTTGCAATAACTGTAATTCATCTACTTTTCCTCCATGAAACAGGGTCTAACAACCCTCTAGGGATTAACAGAGATACAGATAAAATCCCTTTTCACTCTTACTACACATTTAAAGATTTAGTTGGCTTTGTTGTATTATTATTTTTACTAACACTTCTTGTTATGTTTAGTCCTCAACTCCTAGGAGACCCTGAAAACTTTATTCCAGCTAATCCATTAGTTACACCTGTTCACATTCAGCCCGAATGATACTTCCTGTTTGCTTACGCTATTCTTCGGTCAATTCCTAGAAAATTAGGTGGTGTAGTAGCCTTAGTATTATCAATTGCCATTCTGTTTATTCTTCCTTTTACTCATTTAGGGAAATTTCGATCCACTGCTTTTTACCCAATTAGCCAAGTTTTATTTTGAACACTCATTGGAATCTTTTTAATCCTAACATGAATTGGTGCTCGCCCAGTAGAAGCACCTTATGAATTTATTGGTCGGGTCTTCACAGTACTTTATTTCTCATACTATATCATCAACCCTTTAGCTCAGCTTGCATGAGATAAAATTTTAGAATAATTAAAAGTTAAAGCACGGCGCAAAGTTGATTTGAAACCAACTTCATAGTGTTCGACTCACTAGTTAACTTACCTAATTAGCAACGAGAAAATACTATTTCATTCTTCGACTTACAAGACCGATATTTAAACTTAAACTTTCGTTGCAGACATGATAACAACTTTAACAATATGTGCACTATTAGGGGTATTCATGTCCATTCTAACTGTTTGTTTCCAATATAAGCATCTGCTTAGTCTTTTACTAGCCCTAGAAGCTATTACTCTTTCCTTATTTATTTTATTACTAGCTAAACTTAGCGTGGCTAGAGGAGAAGCATATATTAGCTTAGGTTTAATTACCTTGGGAGCCTGTGAAGCAAGCCTTAGCTTAGCAGTTTTAGTGTCCTTAATTCGGACTCACGGAAATGATTACGTAAGAAGTTTCAATACTTATAAATGTTAAATATAATCTTCATGAATGTTCTTGCAATTTTGCCTTCTTCTAAGCAATTAAATTTCTGGTATATTCGCCTATGATTCCTTTCTATAGGTTGTTTTCTTTCTATTTTTTTCTTGTACTCCCCAACGCTATCATATGTTCAATCTTCTCAAAATATGTGAATGGATGGACTAAGTATGCCACTCATTACCTTAACTTGATGAATTTCTATTCTTATGATAATCGCAAGTCAATCCAGTGTTTTAGCCGCAAATAATAAAGTGAATTACTTCAGTTTTTTAATCGCGTTTCTTAACTTAATCTTATTAATTGTTTTTATGTCTTCTAACTTAATTTGATTCTATTTTTCTTTTGAAGCTTCACTTATTCCCACCCTCATTCTAATTCTTGGTTGAGGTTACCAACCTGAACGACTACAAGCAGGGATCTATATGATACTTTACACCGTAACGGCTTCATTGCCGCTACTAATTCTAATTTTGTTTTGATCCAGCAGGTGAGGATCTAGTTCTTTTATCTTAATGGCAAACACGCCTATTTTTTGTTCTCCTTGGCTAAAAGAAATTTTAATTATCATTACCTTAGCAGCTTTTCTAGTCAAGCTTCCTATATTTACAGTCCACTTATGACTCCCTAAAGCACATGTTGAGGCACCCGTTGCTGGCTCAATAATTCTAGCAGGAATTCTTCTGAAATTAGGTGGATATGGTCTGCTTCGAATATTTCAATTAGTGCAAATTAACACATCGATAATTAATAGTTTCTTATTCTCCTTAGGCCTATGAGGTGGGGTAATCACCAGCTGTATTTGTTTCCGCCAAACTGACCTAAAATCTCTTATTGCATACTCCTCAGTCGGGCATATAAGAATTATACTTGCCGGTGTTTTTTCTGCTTCGTCGCTTGGATTTCAAGCCGGACTGTCCATAATAGTAGCCCATGGTTTATGCTCATCAGCTCTCTTTTCCCTAGCTAACTATTCTTACGAAAAAGTCCACTCACGAAGACTTTATATTTGTAAAGGAATATTGATAATCATCCCTTCAATTTCAATGTGATGATTCATCTTTTGTGTCATTAACATGGCTGCACCTCCTTCTATTAACCTACTGAGAGAAATCTTACTATTTCCAGTAATTTTTTTCAAGTCCCCATGGGCCCTAACTACCATGATATTAATAACATTTTTAGGTGCAGTATATAATCTATTTCTCTACACCTCAACTCAACATGGGGGATCCCCTTCTTTTCTTTATCCTTACAACTCGATTAAATCATCCCAAAACTTACTTTTGATTGCTCATGCCATTCCAGTTAACCTGCTTATTCTTAAGCCAGAATTAGTCTGCAATTGACTTGTTTGCTTAGTTAGTTTAAACAAAACATTAGAGTGTGGGTCTAAAAATTAAATGAATTTTTAACTAGGCAATGTTTAAACCAATAAAATTCTCTTCAATTTGTTCTTTAACTTTATTTTCTTATTTTATTTTAATGCTGCCTCTACTAATTTATTTAACCCTTAGCAATAAAATTATTTTACTAGAATGAGAAATTTTATCTAACAGTTCCTATGCGATTACATTTCCCTTCATTTTTGACCCTATTAGTGTTAGCTTTAGATGTGTGGTCTGCTTAATTTCTGCTTGCGTAATGTTTTTTACATCTAGCTACATATCCGCTGACCCATTCCTAACTCGCTTCGTCTGATTAGTTATACTCTTTGTCCTATCCATAAACATTCTTGTCTTCGTACCTAGAATTATTTCCTTACTATTAGGATGGGATGGATTAGGGATTGTTTCATTCGCCCTAGTTATTTACTATCAAAATATGAAATCGTTAGCAGCGGGAATAGTTACGGCTTTGGCCAATCGTATTGGAGATGTACTTCTCCTTGTGTCTATCGCTATTTGTGCAAATGAAGCCAACTGAAACATTATACTAATTTGAGAAAACTCTATGTTCCCTTGGCTCTGCTTATGTATTATAGTAGGTGCAATGACCAAAAGAGCTCAAATTCCATTTTCAGCTTGACTTCCCGCCGCAATAGCAGCACCGACCCCAGTTTCAGCTTTAGTCCACTCATCAACTCTTGTAACAGCTGGGATCTTCATTTTAGTACGATTCTACTACCTTCTTGCCTCCTGGCCCCTATTCAATTATCTAGCACTATTTATTGGAACAATCACTCTATTAATAGCAGGAATTGGAGCTAACCACGAGCATGATCTTAAAAAAATTATTGCCTTATCTACATTAAGCCAGCTAGGAGTTATAATGCTCAGCCTAAGACTAGGAGCATGAAACTTAACCCTGTTTCATCTATACACCCACGCCCTTTTCAAAGCATTACTTTTCTTATGTGCCGGAGCTATTATTCATAACAACAGCAACGTTCAAGACATCCGGTCATTCGGTGCACTCGCTGTACAAATACCTCTAACCATCACTTGTTTAAATATTGCCAACCTGGCCTTATGCGGCGCCCCATTTTTAAGCGGTTTCTACTCTAAAGACTTAATTTTGGAAACTTGCTTATATAACCCCAGCAACATTGTAGCTGTTATTTTGATTTTTGTTGCAACTGGTATAACTGCCGCCTACTCCATCCGACTATCATTAGTAACACTATGGCAAGAGTCCTCCAACGTCCCATTTACTCAAAATACAGATGAAGATTGAGTAACTACTACCCCTATTGTCATTCTCACTTTTGCAGCAATCGCAGGAGGTCTAATTCTCCAAATTTTATTCCTATACTTTAATGAATCCATTTATTTGCCAATCACTCATAAGCTGCTTACCATTACAGTTACACTTTTCGGCGGATGAATCGCATTAATAATTTGGAAATTAAAAATTTCAGCCAACCCTCAAAGCTCAATTGTAATGTCGTTTTTCTCAACCATATGATTTCTTAGCATAATCACTACCCAACCAAACATAATTAAACCATTTCTTTGAGCCAAGACAATAACTAAATCAATTGACCAAGGATGACTTGAAGTCCTAGGAGGAAAAGGAGCCCTTACTCTAACGACAAACTCCTCGACACTAATTCAAATCATTCAGTCCAAATACATTAATGCTATAATCTCGATTATATTCTTTACAGTTGCAAGTATTATTCTTTTAACCTACTACTCCGATAGCTTATCTCTAGAGCATAACGCTGAAGACGTTAAGGTGGCATATATGCCTTGGGGTAAAGTAATATTAAATAATAAATTTTACTAGTGCTTAGGATGCTCATCAGAATAAAGCGTTACCAATAATGAAAAAATGTATGCCTGAATTAAACTAACACCAACCTCAAACATAAAATACAACACTTGTACCGCTACAAGTAAACCTATAGCAGTCACAGGGAACACAAATACACTAGCTCTAAGATAGACTCCAATCAAACCTAAAACAATATGACCAGCCCTTATATTTGCCGCCAATCGAACGGATAGTGTGATTGGTCGAACACAGATCCTCACTGTCTCGACAATAACAAGAAAAGGATTAAGAGCAGCTGGCGCACCAGCTGGCAGTAATGATGCAGCAACTGAAGTCGGATTAAATGCTACTCCTGAAACGATTAAAGACAATCATAGAGGAAATCCTAGTCTTAAAGTTACAGCTAAATGACTAGTTGCTCTAAATACATAAGGAATTAAACCAGCCAAATTAAATACAATTAAGAAAACAAATAACCCAGATAGTAACCTAGTGAAACCTCCTAAACTTTTTCCTAAAGAACGAGAAATCTGTGAAAAAATCACTGACTTAGGCGTCATAATAGTTTGCGAAAATCGTGAACCGCTTAGCCAATACCCTCTATTGAAAGATAGCAATAGGACTAAAGTAATAGTTCACACAAATACATAAGCAGACAAAAATACTGAATTGTGATCATCAAATGAGGAAAAGATGTCTACAAGCATTCTTAATTATCATAATCAATTATTTCCTTTTGCACTTTCTTCAACCTCTAAATTATCTAAACCGGAATAACGGGTCAAAGAAAACCATCAGTTAATACTCATAACTACAAACAAACAAACTCAAAACAAACTAAATAATAAAATTCAATTTAGAGGAGCTAATTGAGGCATAGAAAAGTACTAATTCATTAGTAACTCAAGATTGACAACCTTATGTTATATTTTAACTAACTCTTCACTAGGCAGTTACAAGAGAATTAACTCAATTCATGAAATCTTCTACATCTACAGCTTCAATTACAATGGGCATAAAAGAATGATTCGCCCCACAAATCTCAGAGCACTGCCCATAGAATACCCCAGGATGCTTTACATAAAAACTCAATTGATTTAGTCGCCCAGGCACCGCATCCGCTTTTACACCTAAAGATGGAACAGTTCAAGAATGAATAACATCCGCAGATGTCACTAAAACTCGAACATCACTTCCAACGGGGACTACTGCTCGATTATCTACTTCCAACAGCCGGAAATCACCATCATTTAAATCATTAGTTGGAATCATGTATGAATCAAATTCAATATTCAAAAAATCTGAATACTCATAACTTCAATATCATTGATGCCCCACACTTTTAATTGTTAAATTACAAGCATTAACTTCATCTAAAAGGTATAGTAGCCGAAGAGAAGGTAAAGCCAATGTAATAAGAACAATTGCAGGCGCAATTGTTCAAATAGTTTCAATTTGTTGTCCCTCTAAAGTAAAACGAGACTTATAGGTGTTAGTTATTAGCGAAACAGCAGCGTAACCAACCATTCTAATAATTAATACCAATACAACTATTGCATGATCATGAAAGAAAACTAATTGTTCCATTAGAGGAGATGCAGCGTCTTGAAATCCTAATTGTCCTCATGAGGCCATATCTATCTAAATTACCGAGAAGCACTACTTAGTACAAGAGCACCAGTCTCAGCAGAATTATGGAAATCTACTGGCAATACATTATCCCACTCTAAAGCAGTACTTAAATGTGTTCTTCACAACACTCCTCGCTGAGAAACAAAAGCCTCTCAAACGATTATCATGAAATATAATACCGCAACAAAAGAAATCATAGATCCTATAGAAGAAACTACATTTCACTTCACATAACAATCAGGATAATCAGAGTACCGTCGAGGCATCCCAGCTAACCCTAAAAAGTGTTGAGGGAAGAATGTTACATTCACTCCGATAAACATGATAAAAAAATGAGCTTTTGTTCAACGCTCATGCAAAGTTAACCCAGTAATTAGTGGAAATCAATAATTAAATGCACCAAACAAGGCAAATACTGCACCCATTGAGAGAACGTAGTGGAAATGTGCAACTACATAATATGTGTCGTGCAAGACAATGTCAAGAGAAGAATTCGATAAAACAATACCAGTCAACCCACCTACAGTGAATAAAAAAATAAACCCTAATGCTCAAAGCATTGGTGTTTCATATTTTACCCGAGCTCCGTGAATAGTAGCCAGTCAACTAAACACCTTAATACCCGTTGGAACAGCAATAATCATAGTAGCAGCTGTAAAATAAGCTCGTGTATCAACATCCATACCAACTGTAAACATGTGATGGGCCCACACAATAAATCCAAGAATACCAATTGAAAGCATGGCATAAATTATACCTAAAGTTCCAAACGTTTCTTTCTTACAAGCATAATGGCTAACAATATGAGAAATCATCCCGAACCCAGGAAGAATTAAAATATACACTTCGGGATGCCCGAAAAATCAAAACAAATGTTGGTATAAAATAGGATCACCCCCACCTGCTGGATCAAAGAATGATGTATTGAAATTCCGATCAGTTAGCAATATAGTAATTGCTCCCGCTAACACAGGCAAAGATAACAACAACAAAATCGCAGTAATCTTTACAGATCAAACGAACAGTGGTAATCGTTCAAACTGCATTCCTTGTCATCGCATATTAATAATTGTAGTAATAAAATTCACCGCACCTAGAATCGATGAAACACCAGCTAAGTGGAGAGAAAAAATTGCTAAATCCACTGACCCACCAGCGTGAGCTAAATTACCAGACAATGGAGGGTAAACAGTTCAACCAGTCCCTACTCCCCTTTCAACAGCAGATGAAGCCAACAGTAAAGTTAATGAAGGAGGAAGTAGTCAGAAACTCATGTTATTAAGACGAGGAAAAGCCATATCAGGAGCCCCCAGCATTAAAGGCACCAATCAATTACCAAACCCACCAATCATCATTGGCATAACCAAAAAGAAAATTATTACAAACGCATGAGCAGTCACAATTACGTTATATAATTGGTCGTCCCCAAGCAAAGCACCAGGTTGTCCAAGCTCAGCTCGAATTAACAAGCTAAGAGCAGTCCCAACCAGCCCAGATCATACACCAAACATAATATACAAAGTACCAATGTCTTTATGATTCGTAGAATAAAATCAACGCAT